GCTAGTGTAGCTTAACGCAAAGCATAGCACTGAAAATGCTAAGATAAAATTTAAAAACTTTCACAAGCACTGAAGGTTTGGTCCTGGCCTCAGTATTAATTTTAACCAAATTTACACATGCGAGTTTCAGCATTCCAGTGAGAACGCCCTAATCACACTCTTATTTGTTTAGGAGCTGGTATCAGGCATATACAGTGTGTATAACCCATGACACCTCGCTTAACCACACCCCCAAGGGAATTCAGCAGTGATAGACATTGAGCAATAAGCGCAAGCTTGAATCAGTTAAAGTTAAAAGAGTTGGTTAATCTCGTGCCAGCCACCGCGGTTATACGAGTAACTCACATTAATACTTCACGGCGTAAAGGGTGATTAAAAGTTTCTAAAAAGTACTAGAGTTATAACCTTATAAAGCTGTCATACGCACCTATAAAAGGAATAATACACTGACGAAAGTAACTTTAACAACTTAGAGCTTTTGACCTCACGACAGTTAAGACACAAACTAGGATTAGATACCCTACTATGCTTAACCATAAATAGACCTTTACCACCACTTACTTTGTTTAAGTCCGCCTGAGTACTACAAGCGCTAGCTTAAAACCCAAAGGACTTGGCGGTGCCCCAGACCCCCCTAGAGGAGCCTGTTCTATAACCGATAATCCACGTTAAACCTTACCACTTCTTGCTTTTACCGCCTATATACCGCCGTCGTCAGCTCACCCCATGAGGGCACAGAAGTAAGCATAACGGACTTCCTCCAAAACGTCAGGTCGAGGTGTAGCGAATGAAGTGGAAAGAAATGGGCTACATTTTCTCTAAAGAAAACACGGACAGTAAATGAAAAATCACTTATAAGGTGGATTTAGCAGTAAGAAGAACTTAGGATATTTTTCTGAAATCGGCTCTGAGGCGCGCACACACCGCCCGTCACTCTCCTCAACTTACATTACTCCATTTTATAAATAACTCTTTACCCCAAGAGGAGGCAAGTCGTAACATGGTAAGTGTACTGGAAAGTGCACTTGGAATAATCAAAATATAGCTAAATTAGTAAAGCACCTCCCTTACACCGAGGAAGTACCCGTGCAACTCGGGTTATCTTGAACCTTAAAACTAGCCTAACCACCATTAATTAGCTTCAATATTACTAATAAACTGTATTAATATTTTGTACTTAAAACATTTTCACAATCCTAGTATAGGCGATAGAACAGAAACACTTAGCGCTATAGAAAGAGTACCGCAAGGGAAAGCTGAAAAAGAACTGAAACAAATCATTAAAGTAATAAAAAGCAAAGATTCACCCCTGTACCTTTTGCATCATGATTTAGTAAGAACAAGTGGGCAAAAAGACCTTAAGTCCACCTTCCCGAAACTAGACGAGCTACTCCAGAGCAGCACACTAGAGCTAACCCGTCTCTGTGGCAAAAGAGTGGGAAGACTCCCGAGTAGAGGTGAAAAGCCTACCGAGCCTAGTGATAGCTGGTTACCCAAAAAAAGAACTTAAATCCTGCAATAATTCTCCACCCCATCAACTTAGATTATCCACATAAGACACCTGTAAGAATTATTAGTTATTCAAAAGAGGTACAACTCTTTTGAATTAAGAAACAACTTTATTAGGAGGGTAATGATCATATTATTAAAGGACCCCACCCCAGTAGGCCTAAAAGCAGCCATCTGATTAGCAAGCGTCATAGCTCCAGCCCTAAACCAACCAATAATTCCGATATATTTCTCCAAACCCCCTAACCAATATTGGGTTTTTTTATCCATCTGATAAAAGAACTTATACTAAAATGAGTAATTAGAGGACTAACCTCTCCAAAACACCCGTGTAAGTCAGAAAGAATTCAATCACTGATTATTAACCGACACCAACCTGAGGTCATAATATTAAGAATAATAAACTAGAAAAACACATTTATTATATCGTTAACCCCACACAGGAATGTCCATAGGAAAGATTTAAAGAAAATAAAGGAACTCGGCAAACACAAACTCCGCCTGTTTACCAAAAACATCGCCTCTTGCAAATCTTGTATAAGAGGTCCCGCCTGCCCTGTGACATTGTTTAACGGCCGCGGTATTATGACCGTGCGAAGGTAGCGTAATCACTTGTCTTTTAATTGAAGACCTGTATGAAAGGCATCACGAGAGTTTACCTGTCTCTATTTTCTAATCAATGAAATTGATTTCCCCGTGCAGAAGCGGGGATATAACCATAAGACGAGAAGACCCTATGGAGCTTTAAACACTTAAGTTACTATCTTATTTATTAATTAATCTAAAGACTTAACCATTCTAATAGTAGCCTAACTTAATGTTTTCGGTTGGGGCGACCAAGGAGTAAAAGAAAACCTCCTTATCGATTGAGTATTTTTACTTAAAAGTCAGAACGACAGTTCTGATTAATAGAATATCTAACGAATAATGACCCAGGGCTATCCCCTGATCAATGAACCAAGTTACCCTAGGGATAACAGCGCAATCCTTTCTAAGAGTCCATATCGCCGAAAGGGTTTACGACCTCGATGTTGGATCAGGACATCCTAATGGTGCAACCGCTATTAAGGGTTCGTTTGTTCAACGATTAATAGTCCTACGTGATCTGAGTTCAGACCGGAGTAATCCAGGTCAGTTTCTATCTATGTAGATATTTTCCCTAGTACGAAAGGACCGGGAGAATGAAGCCAATGCCCCAGGCACGCTTCTCCCCCATCTGTTGAGACCAACTTAAACAGTAAAGGGGGGTCAACCTTCTACTAAAGATTATGGCCGTTAAGGTGGCAGAGCCTGGTAATTGCAAAAGACCTAAACTCTTTGATCCAGAGGTTCAATTCCTCTCCTTAACCATGTTAAAAACTATTGTCACTCAAATTATTCACCCTCTAACCTATATTATTCCAGTCCTATTAGCCACAGCATTCCTTACCCTAGTAGAACGGAAAATCCTAGGTTATATACAACTTCGTAAGGGCCCTAATGTGGTAGGACCTTATGGCCTTCTCCAACCAATCGTTGATGGATTAAAACTCTTTACTAAAGAACCAGTACGCCCATCTCATTCATCCCACTTTCTCTTTCTGGCCACCCCAACCACGGCCTTAGCCCTAGCCCTGCTCATATGAATGCCCCTGCCCCTGCCCCACTCCATCTTAAACCTCAACCTGGGCCTACTATTTATCCTGGCCATTTCCAGCCTAACTGTTTATACTATTCTAGGCTCTGGCTGAGCTTCAAATTCTAAATATGCCCTAATAGGAGCCCTACGTGCTGTAGCACAGACTATTTCATATGAAGTCACCCTGGGCTTGATTCTACTATCCTTAGTAATCATAACAGGGGGCTTCACACTACATACATTTAACTTCACCCAAGAAACAGTATGACTTCTCATTCCGGCCTGACCACTAGCTATAATGTGGTATATCTCAACCCTAGCAGAAACCAACCGAGCCCCATTTGACCTTACCGAAGGCGAATCAGAACTAGTCTCTGGCTTTAACATTGAATATGCAGGGGGTCCATTTGCCCTATTCTTCCTAGCTGAATACTCAAATATTCTAATAATAAATACACTATCCGTTATCCTCTTCATAGGCACTTCTTACAGCCCCCTCCTGCCCCAAATCTCAACACTAAGCCTCATAATTAAAGCAACCATATTAACTCTTCTATTCCTATGAATTCGTGCCTCCTATCCACGATTCCGCTACGACCAGCTCATACACCTAGTATGAAAAAACTTCTTACCCCTTACACTAGCCCTCATTTTATGACACATTACACTACCAACCTCCATGGCAAGTCTCCCACCCCTTACCTAAGGAAGCGTGCCTGAATTAAAGGGTCACTTTGATAGAGTGAACCATGAATGTTAAAATCATTCCCCTTCCTTAGAAAAACAGGACTCGAACCTGCCCCCTAGAGATCAAAACTCTATGTACTTCCAACTATACTACCTCCTAAAGTAAAGTCAGCTAATCAAGCTTTTGGGCCCATACCCCTACCATGTTGGTTAAAATCCTTCCTCTACTAATGAACCCCCTCGTATTATCCCTCCTCCTTCTGAGCCTAGGCCTAGGCACCACAATCACATTTATAGGATCCCACTGACTTCTAATCTGAATAGGACTAGAAATTAATACCATAGCCATTATCCCCCTAATAATTCACCAACAACACCCACGTGCAGTAGAAGCCACCACTAAATATTTCCTCACACAAGCAACAGCCTCTGCACTTCTTCTATTCGCAGGCACAACAAACGCCTGAACAACAGGACAATGAAATATTACCGACATACTTTCACCAACCTCCGCCACACTAATTACACTAGCCTTAGCCCTAAAAATTGGTCTAGTCCCTATACACTTCTGATTACCAGAAGTTCTCCAAGGATTAAACCTAACCACGGGACTTATCCTCTCAACATGACAAAAACTTGCCCCCTTTGCCATCCTCTTCCAACTTTACCCACTCCTTAACCCAAATATCCTCATAACTTTAGGAATTGCCTCCATTATCATTGGGGGGTGAAGCGGACTCAATCAAACGCAATTACGAAAAATCCTAGCATACTCCTCAATTGCCCACCTAGGATGAATAATCACTATTATTCACTTCGCTCCTGGCCTCGCCCTACTAAACCTCACCCTTTACATTATTATGACGACCTCAATATTTCTTTTATTTAACACACTTAATTCAACAAAAATCAACTCAATCTCCACATCAGCCACTAAATCCCCACTACTTTCAATCATATCATTAATTACTTTACTCTCATTAGGAGGACTACCCCCGCTCTCAGGATTTATACCAAAATGACTTATCTTACAAGAGATAACCAAACAAGGCCTCCAAATCCCAGCCACTATTATAGCCCTAGCTACCCTCCTCAGTCTATTTTTTTATCTACGTCTCTGTTACATAACAACTCTTACTATCTCCCCCACCCCCATCTTCTTCCTCTCCTCCTGACAAACAAAAACCACACAAATAAACCTCTTACTTACAATCACTACTTCCCTCTCCATTCTCCTTCTCCCCCTAACCCCCACACTACTAATACTATTTGCGTAAGAAATTTAGGTTAACAAGACCAAAAGCCTTCAAAGCTTTCAGTAAGAGTTTAAATCTCTTAACTTCTGATAAGACTTGCAAGACTCTATCTCACATCCTCTGAATGCAACCCAGATGTTTTAATTAAACTAAAATCTTCTAGATAAACAGGCCTTGATCCTGCAACATCTTAATTAACAGCTAAGCGTTCAATCCAGCGAACTTTTATCTAGGCTTCTCCCGCCGTAGGGTAAAAGGCGGGAGAAGCCCCGGGAGAGCCTTTCATCTCCGTCTCAAGATTTGCAATCTTATGTAAACTTTACTACAGGACTTGATAAGAAGAGGACTCTAACCTCTCTTCACGGAACTACAGGCCGCCGCTTGACTCTCAGCCATCTTACCTGTGGCAATTAATCGTTGATTATTCTCTACTAATCACAAAGATATCGGCACCCTTTACTTAATTTTTGGTGCCTGAGCAGGCATGATCGGGACTGGCCTAAGTCTTTTAATCCGAGCAGAACTAAGTCAACCCGGGACCCTCCTGGGTGACGATCAGATTTATAATGTCATTGTTACAGCCCATGCCTTTGTAATAATCTTTTTTATGGTTATACCAATTATAATCGGCGGGTTTGGTAATTGACTCGTCCCTTTAATAATTGGCTCCCCCGACATGGCCTTCCCACGCATAAATAACATAAGTTTCTGACTTTTGCCCCCCTCTTTTCTCCTTCTCCTAGCCTCCGCTGGGGTTGAGGCCGGGGCTGGAACAGGTTGAACTGTCTACCCCCCTTTGGCAGGAAATCTGGCCCACGCGGGGGCCTCCGTAGACTTAACAATTTTCTCTCTCCACTTGGCAGGTGTTTCATCTATTCTGGCCTCCATTAACTTCATCACCACAATTATTAACATAAAACCGCCAGCAATCTCTCAATACCAGACACCCTTATTCGTGTGATCAATTCTTGTTACAACTGTCTTACTTCTTATGGCCCTCCCAGTTCTAGCAGCCGGCATCACTATACTACTTACGGACCGTAATCTCAACACAACTTTCTTTGACCCAGCTGGAGGGGGCGACCCCATTCTATACCAACACTTATTCTGATTCTTCGGTCACCCCGAAGTCTACATTTTGATTCTACCCGGATTTGGGATAATCTCACATGTAGTTGCTTATTATTCAGGCAAAAAAGAGCCATTTGGCTATATGGGCATAGTCTGAGCAATAATAGCGATCGGCCTTTTAGGCTTCATCGTCTGAGCACATCATATATTCACAGTAGGAATAGATGTAGACACACGAGCATACTTTACATCAGCCACAATAATCATTGCCATTCCAACAGGTGTTAAAGTCTTTAGCTGACTAGCCACCCTTCATGGCGGCTCCATTAAATGAGAAACACCCCTACTCTGAGCACTGGGCTTCATTTTCTTATTTACTGTTGGGGGCCTAACAGGAATTGTTCTAGCTAATTCTTCACTTGATATTGTCCTTCATGACACCTACTACGTTGTAGCCCATTTCCACTATGTTCTTTCAATGGGAGCAGTATTTGCTATTATAGCAGGCTTTGTTCATTGATTCCCACTCTTTACAGGCTATACACTTCACTCCACATGAGCAAAAATTCAATTTTCAATTATATTTATTGGGGTGAATTTAACCTTCTTTCCCCAACACTTCTTAGGTCTAGCAGGCATACCCCGACGTTACTCAGACTACCCAGATGCGTACACCCTTTGAAATGTGGTCTCCTCTATCGGATCTCTAGTCTCACTAGTCGCTGTCATTATTTTATTATTTATAATCTGAGAAGCATTTGCCTCAAAACGTGAGGTTTTATCCATTGAACTTTCTAATACTAATGTAGAATGACTTCATGGCTGCCCCCCTCCTTACCACACCTATGAAGAACCAGCTTTCGTTCAAGTTCAACAACCCACTTATTAACAAGAAAGGAAGGAATTGAACCCCCATAAGTCGGTTTCAAGCCAACCACATCACCACTCTGTCACTTTCTTGAGACTCTAGTAAATTAATTACATCACCTTGTCAAGGTGAAATTGTGGGTGGAAGTCCCACGAATCTTGAACCAATGGCACACCCATCACAATTAGGATTTCAAGACGCAGCCTCCCCAATCATAGAAGAACTTCTCCACTTCCACGACCACACATTAATAATTGTTTTTCTTATTAGCACACTAGTTCTCTATATTATTGTTGCAATAGTAACTACTAAACTGACTAATAAGTACATTTTAGATTCACAAGAAATTGAAATTGTATGAACCATCCTACCCGCTATCATTCTTATTATAATTGCACTACCATCACTACGGATCTTATATCTAATAGATGAAATTAATGATCCCCATATTACAATTAAAGCACTGGGCCACCAATGGTACTGAAGCTATGAATACACAGATTATGAAAACTTAGAATTTGATTCCTACATAATCCAAACTGAAGACCTAAACCCAGGACAATTTCGACTTCTAGAGACAGACCATCGTATGGTTGTTCCAATAGAATCCCCCATTCGAGTCCTAGTAACCGCAGAAGATGTCCTACACGCCTGAACAATTCCAGCACTCGGGGTAAAAATAGATGCCGTCCCAGGTCGCCTGAACCAAGCCGCCTTTATTATCTCCCGACCTGGTGTTTATTACGGACAATGTTCAGAAATTTGTGGTGCTAATCACAGCTTTATACCAATTGTAGTTGAAGCAGTGCCTCTTGAACACTTTGAGAATTGATCTTCATTAATACTAGAAGAAGTCTCATTAAGAAGCTAACAGGGTCCAGCATTAGCCTTTTAAGCTAAATATTGGTGACTCCCAACCACCCTTAATGATATGCCTCAACTCAACCTCAATCCATGATTCTTAATCTTTTTATTTTCCTGATTGTTTTTCTTGATTGTCTTACCCCACAAACTGACATCTTACTTACTTAACTACAACCCCACCCCCAAAAATACTGAAAAACAAAAGCCAGAACCCTGAAACTGACCATGATCCTAAACTTCTTTGATCAATTTTTAAGCCCTTCACTAATAGGCCTGCCCTTAATTGCCCTAGCAATTATTATACCCGCAGTAATCTTCAAGTCCCCTTCCAACCGATGACTTAACAACCGCCTGATTACCCTACAAACATGATTTATTACCCGATTCACCCACCAACTTCTACAACCACTTAATCTTGGAGGACATAAATGAGCCATTATTCTTACAGCACTTATACTCTTCTTAATTACCACCAATCTCCTAGGACTCCTCCCCTATACATTCACGCCAACAACGCAACTCTCATTAAATATAGCTTTTGCCCTTCCCCTCTGACTAACAACAGTCTTAATTGGTATATTAAATCAACCCACTATTGCTCTAGGCCACCTCCTCCCAGAAGGGACCCCTGCCCCTTTAATTCCAGTTCTCATCATTATCGAAACTATTAGCCTGTTTATTCGCCCTCTTGCCCTAGGAGTCCGACTTACAGCCAACCTTACAGCAGGCCATCTATTAATACAATTAATTGCAACCGCAGCCTTTGTATTAATCTCCACCATACCTGCAGTAGCAATCCTAACTTCTATTGTATTACTCCTCCTCACCCTTCTGGAGGTGGCCGTAGCTATAATTCAGGCCTACGTATTTGTACTACTCCTAAGTCTATATTTACAAGAAAACGTCTAATAATGGCCCACCAAGCACACGCATATCACATAGTTGACCCAAGCCCATGACCCTTAACAGGAGCCATCGCTGCTCTCCTCTTAACCTCCGGCCTAGCCATTTGATTCCATTTTCACACCATAACACTCCTTCTCCTAGGATTGATCCTTCTCACCCTTACAGTAGTTCAATGATGACGAGATGTCATTCGAGAAGGAACATTCCAAGGCCATCACACCCCACCAGTCCAAAAAGGCCTACGCTACGGAATAATTCTCTTTATCCTATCAGAAGTGTTCTTCTTCCTTGGGTTTTTCTGAGCATTTTATCACTCTAGTCTGGCCCCAACCCCTGAACTAGGGGGCTGCTGACCCCCCACGGGAATTAACCCCCTAGACCCCTTTGAAGTCCCCCTACTCAACACTGCTGTACTCTTAGCCTCCGGAGTGACAGTCACCTGAGCCCACCATACTATTATAGAAGGCAACCGAAAAGAGGCCATTCAGGCCCTCACACTCACAGTTATACTAGGCTTTTACTTTACGGCTCTTCAAGCCATAGAGTATTATGAAGCCCCATTTACTATTGCCGACGGGGTTTACGGAACAACCTTCTTTGTAGCAACCGGCTTTCACGGTCTCCATGTTATTATTGGCTCAACATTTCTTATAGTCTCTTTGCTGCGTCAAATCCTTTTCCACTTTACATCAGAACACCATTTTGGCTTTGAAGCCGCCGCATGATACTGACACTTTGTCGACGTAGTATGACTATTCCTCTATGTATCAATTTATTGATGAGGCTCATAATACTTTTCTAGTATAAACTAGTACAAATGACTTCCAATCATTCAATCTTGGTTAAATCCCAAGGAGAAGTAATGAATCTCATTACATTATCTATCGCCATCCCCGCCCTCGTTTCCCTAATCCTAGCATTTATCGCATTCTGACTGCCAGCTCTTAACCCAGATAGTGAAAAACTATCACCTTACGAATGCGGATTTGACCCCTTAGGATCTGCACGCCTCCCATTCTCCCTCCGATTTTTCCTAGTAGCAATTCTTTTTCTACTATTTGACTTAGAAATTGCCCTACTTCTCCCCCTGCCATGGGGCGATCAACTCATTTCCCCGCTTATCACGACCCTGTGGGCCTCTATCATTATTATTCTACTTACACTAGGCCTAGTTTATGAATGACTTCAAGGCGGCCTTGAATGGGCAGAATAGACACTTAGTCCAAAAAAGACCATTAATTTCGACTTAATAAATTATGGTGAAAACCCATAAGTGCCTTATGACCCCTATTTACTTCACAATTACCTCAGCATTTATTCTTGGTCTCACAGGACTAGCTTTTAACCGCTCCCATCTCTTATCCGCCCTTATCTGTCTTGAAGGGATAATACTCTCCCTCTTCCTTGCAATCGCCATCTGGTCCATGACAATAAGTTCACCCTCTTTATCCCTAGCACCCATAATTCTACTAACATTCTCAGCCTGCGAAGCAAGCTCAGGCCTAGCCCTTCTTGTAGCCGCCACTCGCACTCACGGAACTGACCATCTTAATAACCTCAACCTCCTCCAATGTTAAAAATTCTTATTCCCACCCTCCTTTTATACCCAATTTCATGAATCTCACCCAAAAAATGAATGTGAACTTCTACTATCTCTAATAGTCTTTTAGTTGCCTCGCTGAGCCTAATTTGATTTAAATGAGACTTTGAAATGGGCTGAAATTACTCTAACCTCTTTCTTGGTGTTGACCCTCTTTCAGCCCCTCTACTTGCACTGACCTGCTGACTCCTGCCACTCATACTCTTAGCCAGCCTTAAACACTTGTCCTCTGAGCCCCATAAACGACAACAAATCTATATTTCCTTGCTCATTACCCTCCAGGCCCTCCTAATTATAGCATTTAGCGCAACAGAGATAATCCTATTCTACATTATATTTGAAGCAACACTCATTCCAACCCTTATTATCATCACACGATGGGGAAATCAAACTGAGCGCCTTAATGCTGGCATTTACTTTCTATTCTACACCCTTGCAGGCTCCTTACCCCTATTAATTGCTTTACTTATCCTACAAAAAGATCTGGGCACTTTATCAATACTTATCCTACAGTACCCAAACTCCGTCAACCTTCACTCCTGGGCCAGTAAATTTTGATGAACTGCCTGCCTACTCGCTTTTTTAGTTAAAATACCCCTATACGGCGTCCACCTCTGACTGCCCAAAGCCCACGTAGAGGCCCCAATTGCCGGCTCCATAATCCTGGCTGCAGTTCTCCTTAAACTGGGGGGCTACGGCATGATACGAATCATTGTTATACTTAACCCCCTTACAAAAGAAATGGCCTACCCCTTCCTAATTCTAGCTATTTGAGGCATTATTATAACTAGCTCCATTTGTCTACGACAAACAGATCTTAAATCATTAATTGCCTACTCATCAGTTAGCCATATGGGCCTTGTAGCAGCAGCCATCCTTATTCAAACCCCCTGAAGCTTCGCAGGCGCCACAGCCCTTATAATTGCTCACGGACTGATCTCCTCTATGCTCTTCTGTCTCGCCAACACCAATTACGAACGTATTCACAGCCGAACATTACTCCTAGCCCGGGGCACTCAAATTATTCTTCCACTCATGGGAACATCATGATTTCTGGCCAACTTGGCTAACCTCGCCTTGCCCCCTAGCCCCAACCTTATAGGAGAACTACTTATTATTTCCTCCCTATTTAAATGATCAAACTGAACTATTATCTTGACCGGCACAGGAGTACTACTAACAGCATCCTACTCATTATATATATTTTTAATAACACAACGGGGACCTACACCACAACACCTGCTTTTCTTAACACCATCTTATACACGAGAACACCTACTCATGTATCTTCACCTTCTCCCTACAATTCTTATCACCACCAAACCAGAACTCATCTTGGGATGAACATTTTGTGTTTATAGTTTAATTAAAACGTTAGATTGTGATTCTAAAAATAAAAGTTGAAATCTTTTTATTCACCAAGAGAGGTCGGGGGACAAAAAGAACTGCTAATTCTTTCTATCCGGGGTTCAAATCCCTGGCTCACTTAAGCTTTTGAAAGATAATAGTCATCTATTGGTCTTAGGAACCAAAAACTCTTGGTGCAACTCCAGGCAATAGCCATGAACTCAATTATCTTTAACTCTTCATTCTTATTAATTTTTATTATTCTTCTCTACCCCTTATTTATGTCTATTGCCGCACCACAGGGGTCTGTTGACCACAACTGAGCATCCACTCACGTTAAAACAGCCGTTAAACTCTCATTCTTTATCAGCCTAATCCCCTTATTCTTATTTCTTGACCAAGGAGTAGAGTCCATCACAACCAATTGAAACTGAATTAACCTGGGACCAATAAACATCAACATAAGCTTTAAATTTGATCTCTACTCTATTATCTTTACACCTGTGGCCCTCTACGTCACATGATCCATTCTAGAATTTGCACTCTGATATATACACACGGACCCGAACTTCAATCGCTTCTTTAAATACCTCCTCCTGTTTCTCATGACAATAATCATTCTTATTACTGCTAATAACCTATTCCAACTATTTATTGGCTGAGAAGGAGTAGGCATTATATCCTTCCTCCTAATCGGCTGATGACACAGCCGAGCAGACGCTAATACCGCAGCTCTTCAAGCAGTAATCTACAACCGAATTGGGGATATTGGACTAATCCTAAGTATAGCATGACTAGCTATAAACCTCAATTCATGAGAAACCCAACAAATATTTATTCTGTCTAAAAACACAGACCTAACTTTACCCCTACTAGGCCTAGTATTAGCTGCTGCCGGAAAGTCAGCACAATTCGGCCTCCATCCGTGGCTGCCATCAGCCATGGAGGGGCCTACACCAGTCTCCGCCCTACTTCACTCTAGCACAATAGTCGTAGCCGGTGTATTTCTTCTAATCCGGCTTCATCCCTTAATTCAAGATAATCAACTAATCTTATCAGCTTGCCTATGCTTAGGAGCATTAACAACTCTATTTACAGCCACCTGTGCCCTTACCCAAAACGATATCAAAAAGATCGTAGCCTTCTCCACATCCAGCCAATTAGGCCTCATAATAGTAACCATCGGCCTAAATCAACCCCAATTAGCCTTTCTTCATATTTGTACACACGCCTTCTTTAAGGCCATACTTTTTCTTTGCTCCGGCTCTATTATTCACAGCCTGGACAACGAACAAGATATCCGAAAAATGGGAGGTATTCATAAATTACTTCCATTCACTGCTTCATCCCTCACAGTCGGTAGCCTCGCCCTAACAGGAATACCTTTCCTTTCTGGCTTCTTCTCAAAAGATGCTATCATTGAGGCCATAAACACATCTAACCTAAACGCCTGAGCCCTAACCCTGACCCTCCTGGCCACCTCCTTCACTGCCATCTACAGCCTTCGACTTGTCTTTTTCACACTAATAAATTCACCACGATTCTTCCCCTTTATACCCATTAATGAAAATAATCCTCTAGTATTAAAACCCATTAAACGTCTAGCTTACGGAAGTATCCTAGCTGGTTTACTCATCACCTTTAACATATCACCTACCAAAACACAAATTTTAACAATGCCCCCCACCCTTAAACTCTCGGCCCTCTTAGTAACAATTGTCGGCCTCCTCTTAGCATTAGAACTAACTAATCTCACCAAACACCAATTTAAAATCTACCCGACCCTACCCACCCACAATTTCTCCAACATACTAGGCTACTTTCCACCAATTATCCACCGCCTTTACCCCAAAATTAGTCTCTACTGAGCTCAAACCATCTCCACCCACCTGGTCGACTTAACATGAAATGAAAAAATGGGACCTAAAAATAAACTAGTCCAACAAACAGCCATAATTAAACTTCTCACACTACCACAACAAGGCTTTATTAAAATTTACTTTATAATTTTTTTCCTCACACTCACCCTAGCCGTTTTAATTATGATCTAAACCACACGCAATGTCCCCCAAGAAATACCACGAGTTAGCTCTAACACAACAAACAAGGCCAAAAGTAGTATTCAACCACTTAACATTAACAAATAACCCCCATAAGAGTATAACAAAGCTACACCACTAAAATCACCACGGACCACCTCCAAACCATTAATCTCATCACCACCAAATCACCCTCACCCTCAACCACCCACAAAATACTTATTAACATACATTAAAATCCCCACATAAAATAAAACATAAATAAGTACAGACCAATCCCCCCATGACTCCGGGTAGGGCTCGGCAACAAGCGCCGCAGTATAAGCAAATACAACTAACATCCCGCCCAAATAAATTAAAAACAGAACTAATGATAAAAAAGAACTTCCAGAACTCACTAATAAACCACACCCCACGCCAGCAGAAATTACTAAACCAAAAGCTGCGTAATAAGGAGAAGGATTTGAAGCCACTGCTACTAAACCTATAATAAAACCCAATATTATAATAAATACTAAATAAATCATAAATTCCTACTTAGATTTTAACTAAGACTGGTAATCTGAAAAACTACCGTTGTTATTCAACTACAAGAACCTAATGACCATAAATATTCGAAAGACCCACCCATTATTTAAAATTATTAACAGCTCACTCATCGACCTCCCCGCCCCAAGCAATATCTCAATCTGATGAAATTACGGCTCACTCCTGGGACTTTGTCTCATCATTCAAATCCTCACTGGCCTCTTCCTAGCCATACACTACACCCCAGACATTTCATCCGCCTTCTCGTCAGTTGTCCACATCTGCCGAGACGTTAACTACGGCTGACTTATTCGCAATATCCACGCCAACGGGGCCTCACTCTTCTTCGTCTGCATCTACCTTCACGTTGCCCGAGGATTTTATTACGGATCCTATCTTAATAAAGAGACATGAAATATTGGGGTTATCCTATTATTTTTATTAATAGCCACCGCCTTCGTGGGTTACGTTCTCCCCTGAGGACAAATATCATTTTGAGGAGCAACAGTCATTACAAACCTCTTATCGGCTTTCCCCTACATTGGCAACATTTTAGTCCAATGAATTTGAGGGGGGTTTTCAGTTGACAATGCCACCCTCACCCGATTCTTTGCCTTCCACTTCCTATTTCCTTTCCTAATTACGGCACTTACCCTCTTACACCTCCTCTTTCTCCATGAGATGGGCTCCAATAACCCCACTGGACTTAGCTCAAACACAGATAAAATCCCATTTCACCCATACTTTTCCTACAAAGATCTCCTAGGCTTCTTCATTCTTATACTCCTGCTCTCACTCCTTGCCCTATTCTCACCAAACTTATTAGGGGACACAGAAAACTTTATCCCAGCCGACCCGCTACTCACACCACCCCATATTAAACCAGAGTGATACTTCCTATTTGCTTACGCAATCCTCCGCTCTATCCCCAATAAACTAGGAGGCGTCCTGGCCCTCTTATTCTCAATTCTTATTCTCATATTAGTGCCTTTACTCCACACGTCTAAACAACGAAGTACCATGTTCCGCCCAATCACTCAGGCCTTGTTCTGAACACTAGTCACTAATACAATTATTCTAACATGAATCGGGGGCCAACCAGTAGAACAACCATTTATCATTATTGGACAAATTGCCTCAATTCTCTACTTCCTCTTATTTCTCGTCCTTCTTCCACTTGCCGGCTGATGAGAAAATAAGATTCTTAACCTTTAATGTGTTCTGGTAGCCTAAAACCTAAGGCATTGGTCTTGTAAACCAAAGATTGGAGGTGAAATCCCCCCCCAAAACAAACTGTATTCAGGAAAGAGAGGGTTGAACTCCCATCCTTGGCTCCCAAAGCCAAGATTCTGCTTAAACTACCTCCTGAAATAGACCAGCATTTGCCGGTCGTCAATTTTGACGCATCTAGTCAGATATACATCTATATTATTAAGTCCACATATATCTAATATAATACATATATACTACTATGTATAATACCCATTTATCGACTGTCAACTATTTCATTACATGCTATGTATAATACTCATTAATAAATGTCCAACTAAAACACTATATATAATTTTTAACCCCCATTTTTATGATCTTCCAATATTTATATGTAATCAGATTATGTTCATAATGTAATCAAGTCCATGAATATAGATATAGTTCTATATTTATACCCATCAATTGATTATCAATTATTTCATTACACATGTGTGTATGGTACTCATTAATAAAGGTACAGCTATCTCATTACATTCAACTTTTAATCCTTATTTTATTACTTGCAGCAAAGCCATTACTAATTATCCACTCAATTACCCCATTTTATTCCTAACCATAAATCTGACGCACCCACACTCTTAATCATAAGCTATATTGACTGTCCACTAACGGTCACGGCTGGCGAGAACCGACCAATACCCTAATATATCCCCCTTTGCACGGTTTGTGGTATCGATCTTTAATAATTCCCCTTAACTTGCTCAAATGCTCACATTTGGCACCCTTGGTAGGCATACGTCTGTTCATCGCGTCAGCCTGAAATCACTCTAGCTCCCTCGATTGTCATTTCAAACTCTTAATTGTCTCAAGATTTCTAGCCCTCCCAGTTTTTTTTTGGGGATGAGACAATTACTAACCCTCCAGGCTTCCCTGTCGGGTGGCGGCCGGTACACCAAGTTAAATTGGTCCTATACTCAACATAATATCACTAAAACCTCGCTACTTATATCATTCGCTGGTCTTATATCTATCAAGATAAGGCAGTACTCACAAAAAGGACCCATAGTTCAATTTAACCCCCATCCATAGATATGAATAATTGAATATAAATTTAATAAAGACATTTTATTAAACCTCATACTATTAAGAGTTATTATTTGATTAATGGGAAAAACTAAGAATTCTTAACCACAAAGATCTATATATAGGCATATACTATATTATACAGGTCCCCGGGGGTCGGTAAAAAAAAAAAAAAGGCCAATACATTTTTTTGGGAAAAACCCCCCTCCCCCTTAATATACACAGCTATCTCGAAAAACCCCTAAAACGAGGGCTAATGTATATTTTTTCTGCATTGACATGTGGTAAATTTCGTCATATACAGTGTGACACTATGACAT